TAGGAAAAATTCCTTAAATCTAGACTTAGATCTAAAATAATAATAGCTTTCCAAAAAAATCTCCTAGTTACGCACATATAGCCCCAGGGGTTTTCCATTTAGTTCAGACATAGGCCCCAATTTCAATTTCTTTTCAATTAGCCAATTTACTGATATATCATATTTACGTTTGCACAAGAACCCTTTACCTTTCATTTCTGTTTGATATGTTTCAAGAAAGTCGCATTTTATACAATATTCTACTGAATAAATATCCGTGTTATAATCCAAGTCTAAGTCTCTAAGTCTTGAAAAAAAAAATACATGAAATTTCCCCCATCAGATCTATCTGATTTAAAAAAAGATTTAAAAAATCTTGTTTTTTTGCACATGAAGAGATAAAGAAGCCATTGCAATTGCTGGAAAGACTAAGCCTACTAAAGGCACAAAAATAGGGGGTAAGTTGTTCAGAATTGTCATAGAATGGGCACCTCGATTCAATATTTGTACCTGTTATTTATTTTTATATTAATCTTTTTACCTATTTTTGCTATATTCTGTTGTTAGAAAGATAGCTTAGATTTCTTCTAATTCGTATAGAATTATCCTAACTAAGTATATCTAAGTGAGTATATAGAATAAAGTGAATATAGTAAAATGCAGGGGGTGTACAATTAACTAAATGCACTTTTTACGCACGAAATACATACATATTAATCCACTGGTTTTCTTCTTCTTTTCCCCTATATATTTTATATCTTTTTCTTGTCTTTGAACTTGAATCTTTAATTTTCGAATTTGACTTTAATAAAAAAAATGGAATAAAAAGGTTTTTCTGCTTCGAAATTCCCGGTAAATTCGTTATTGGTTATAATATAATCCGAAGGAAGGTAAGAAAAGAACACAAAATCCGTTTTAGTTAGTTTACATTTAACTTGTCCAGTTGAATTTCGCGAAAGAAAGATTTTAGATTGTTGATCGAGGGTTCCCCATTTAGGAATTAGGAATATAGAAGGATAGTGCAGATAAAGAAATTTATCCGCACTATCTTTCTAAAATTTCTTCTTATGCCACCCCCAAAAAATCCATTTTCGGATTTTCCTTTGATTCCGATGATTCCGATAACTAAATTATTAACTTAGGAATCCTTTGATTTTATTTGATTTTAGGAGAAATAGGAAAAAAATTGTGTAGCTCTAATAACTCAGTCAAAACGCCCTTTAACATTTCACGTGGTATTAGGAGGTCCAATGCACCCTTTTCAAATGAAATTTCAGATACCTGTGAACCTTCAGGTACTTCAATTTTTAATACCTCTTCAATTACTCTTTTACCCGCAAATGCAATAACAGCGTCGGGTTCACTAATAACGATATCCCCCAACATACCAAAACTTGCTGTCACCCCACCAGTCGTAGGAGATGCAAGCATTGAGATATAAAAATTTTTCTTATTCTTTTTAAAATAATATAAAGCCGAAGAGATTTTAGCCATTTGGATTAAGGCCAAAGATCCTTCGTACATGCGGGCTCCTCCGGAAGCACACACTATAATAAGGGGCCAATTTAGATGGTTAGCATACTCAATCAAACGAATGATTCTATCCCCGACTACCTGTCCCATGCTACCTCCGATAAAATCAAACTCCATAACTCCAAGTACTACGGGAATGCCATTTAGTAGACCCCAACCTGTTTCAATAGCTTCGGATAATTCTGTTATCCCCTGATCATATAAAATCCGCGGAAATAAAGGTTTTTCCAGCTCTTCTTCTTCCTCTATTCCCTCCTCCAGATCTTCTTCCTCTATTTCCAGCTCTTCTTCTTCCTCTATTCCCTCCTCCAGATCTTCTTCCTCTATTTCCAGCTCCAGATCTTCTTCTTTTTCCTCCTCCGGCAATCCTTCTTCCTCTATTTCCAGCTCTTCTTCTTCTTCTTTTTCCTCCTCCAGATCTTCTTCCTCTATTCCCTCCTCCAGATCTTCTTCCTCTATTTCCAGCTCCAGATCTTCTTCTTTTTCCTCCTCCGGCAATCCTTCTTCTTCTTCTTTCATTGTTAGCAGCGACCATATTCTTTCGTCCTCTATTTCCTCCTCCGACATTTCCAGTTTTTTCCCCTCCTGCTCGATATCCTCCAATATCTTCTTGAATTCGCCCTCTATTTCCACCCCCCACTCGATATTCTCAAGCATCGTCTTGGGGACATCGTCCCAGTTCGCTTGGTTCCAATGGCGCCACCAGTCCACTTCGGCCAATTCTTGACATGCGTCTTTTACTTTATTCGAATACCAATCCCCCTTACCTTCCTCCTTAGATTGGCGCCACCAGTTCACGTGGTGCCTGACGATTTTGACTTCATCCGAATACCATTCCTCCGTCCAGTCATCTTCTTTCGTATCCGTAGTTTTTCTTTCTGTTTTTTTCTTTTCCGGAAGCAGATCAAAAGTAAAAATAGCAAGAAAAGGAAGAGAATCCGGGAATGGACCCAAAAGACACGGTATAGAAAGAAGCAAAGGGCATTGTACAAAACACATTATTATTTCGTTTTTGTCGTCTGACTCAGACCACGAGTCAGACTCTGAGTCAGAGTCTGACTCAGAGTACGGTATAGAAAGAAGGAAAACTTGTACAGAATCCATCTCAGAGTCAGAGTCTGACTCAGACCACGAGTCAGACTCTGAGTCAGACCACGAGTCAGACTCTGAGTCAGACCACGAGTCAGACTCTGAGTCAGACCACGAGTCAGACTCTGAGTCAGAGTCTGACTCAGAGTACGGTATATAATAAAGAAGGAAAACTTGTACAGAATCCATCTCAGAGTCAGAGTCTGAGTCAGACTCTGAGTCAGAGTCTGACTCAGAGTACGGTATATAATAAAGAAGGAAAACTTGTACAGAATCCATCTCAGAGTACAGTATATAAAGAAGGAAAACTTGTACAGAATCCTTTTTTATTATTATCAAAATTATTATTATTGCGTCTTCTGGATCGAGAAAAGCGTTTCCACACAATACTGATCCTCCTGATCCTAATCCAGATCCAGATGTATGCGTCTTCGGTTCAGGAGGGCAGTAAGGTAGATTCAGCACACCTACAGGTATAGGTAGATCACAAAGACAAGAAGAAGAATAATGCAAAACAGGGACTCTATCCCGAAAAGAAACCCGAAGAGATTCGTCGGGTGGAATTTTTCTACCTAATACGGATGGCATGTTAGAAAATAAGGGATCCAGATCACCCTCCCGATCATCAAGAATACGGAAAAAAGGATAAGATTTCTTAAAAATAGGGACGGACAGCCCCAGGCCGTCCCTGAAATGAAAAGCACGTACAAGAAACAAACGGCCTTGGGAACAAGACCTTAGTATCATTTCGAAATTAAATTGTCTTTCTTCCGGTTCGTCTCGGTAAAAGCGTTTCCATACGTTTCTAATCTTGATCTGAATCTAGATCCAGATCCTGATTCCTCCGGTTCAGGAGGTTCGTCAAGTGGAACCATATTGTTTTTAGTATTTCTAATAGGACTTTGCAAATTTTTAATAGAATCTCTAAAATATCGAGTATTACTTCGAGTATGTTCAGTAGAAACTCCGTTAGGTAGTATACAAAATCTAGAAAAATTGGTGTTAAGTTCTTAAATAGATACTTTAAGACATCGGTTAAAATCCATAAAAATTTTATGAGGATCTTTGCCAGATTTTGTATCACCGGAACTATCACCGGTTGTACTAGGTGCGGCAGCACATCCCCTATTACTTTCAGCAGAAACACCCTCAGACAAAGAGTGATGAGAATGTAGACCATAGGTTCCTCCTGGAACAACATCAAGGTCTCCGGGTCGCAGCACCAGAACCACTGGGCTATTCTGCCCATCAAGTCCAGCAACATTCTTGCCTGGACCAAAAGAAATGTCAGAGGACTTAAAAATCTCATAACCAGGTTTACTATTACTTCTAAAACCATTCTCGCCAAGATCCTCGCCGCTTGGATTGCTAACAAGATTCTCGCCCAGATCTTCACTAGATAATGTATTACTATCTGGAATCTGAAAAGGCGTCTTAAAATTTTCCAAAATTTTAAGAATATCACTAAGAAGATTTCTTTGCCGATTTTTTCCAAAGTCTTCCAGATATTGGTCCAAAAATTCACGATTTTCCAGAGATAAAAATTCACAATCTTCAAGATATTGGTCCAAAAATTCACGATTTTCCAGAGATAAAAATTCACAATTTTCAAGATATTGGTCCAAAAATTCACGATTTTCCAGAGACAAAAATTCACAATCTTCAAGATATTGGTCCAAAAATTCACGATTTTCCAGAGACAAAAATTCACTAAAAAATTCACAATCTTCCTGATATTGGTCCAAAAATTCACTATTTTCCAGAGACAAAAATTCACAATCTTCAAGATATTGGTCTGGTTTACTATCGGGAAAAACCGGTAATTCGGATTTATTAGCTTGATTAGTGTTATGGTATCCCACACAAATATAACAAATAAAAGGTTAAGAATGAATAGGAAAACCAGGAGGGCTATACTTCGCCACTGATATGCAAAGATAAAAATGATTAGGAAAATCATTAAAACTGTCGAAATAAATAGAAGTTGCACTACAGAGATAGTTAATTCTGTAGAAAACAGTGGCGCTGGATGCGGGAGTTCACTTGATACAGCCTTTAACAAGATAATAAAACAGATCCCGATCAGGCACATTAATACCAGCAATATCGGGAAAATCGTATCCCAGAATTCTTTTTCTGTGGGCCAGAATTCAGTTTCTGTGGGCAGAGTGGGTTTTCTTTTTAGATTTTTTCTCCAAAATTTTTTCACCATTCTTTGTATTTTCCTCAGAACCAGTATTAGGAAAATGAGTAAAACTATCAAAATGAGAAAGAGTTTTATTAAAATTCTTCGTAACCCTAAATGATATGCCAGGACCATTAAAAGTATAGATAGCGCGATCAGTAACAATAGTATTTTGACAATCAGGACACGCTTCTGAAGGAATTCCTCGGGGTATTCAGGGAGCAGGATGAGAAAAACGGTTCTTTCCTTATTTTCCTTATAAATAATAATATATACCATATTCTTTATTTCCTTTTTTTAAGTTCAAAAGATTTATCTTCTACTCTTTTTCGACCAGAAAAGAGTTCCAAAAAAGAGTCAATGACCCATTTTTTCTTCTCTTCAAAAATGGGTTCTGGAAATGAGAAAAGAAAAAGAAAAAGAATATCGTTTTTCAAATTTCTAAGTTGATTTTGTTCAAATTCGAACTCAACATCATATTGAAATGGAGCATATCCCGATTCTGACTCAAATTCAGAATCGTTTTCTTCGGAAGAGTCCCAACAAATGGGATCAAGCATTGGTTTGATAGGGCTATATTGATTTAGCTGGTCAAGAGGGACCCAAGTTCCGGCGTCAATCGGCAGTTCAATTCGACGTGAACTCGGCAGTCTGACATAACTATTGCAGTGCTCGCAGACATACAGACTTTTCTCGAAAGCGGCTGAAACAAAATTCATACCTTCACATTGAGAACAATCAACCCACAAGCGACTCGTATTGGGATTTTTTGCAGTTTCGACAATGGTAGGCGGCGCCCAAACTCTTTCAATTGGCGAAAATTTTATTCTTTGAATTTTCGCTTCCATTTTCTCATTTAAATTATCCGAAAATTGGATTTTTTCAAGTCCTCTGGAATCTGTATACCCGGCATATGGCACTATTGAAACTGGCTCGGAATTCTCCGTTGAGCTAGTTGAGACGTCACAAAAGTCTTCGTTGCAGTTTTCTGTTGAGACGTCACAAAAGTCTTCGTTGCAGTTTTCTGTTGAGACGTCACAAAAGTCTTCGTTGCAGTTTTCTGTTGAGACGTCACAAAAGTCTTCGTTGCAGTTTTCTGTTGAGACGTCACAAAAGTCCTCGTCGCAGTTTTCTGTTGAGTTAGAAATATTTTTTCTTTGCGAAAGAGCGAAAAAGCTCTGATCCAAAAAATTTTCCAGTATCAAATCAAGAAAATTTTGCTGAAGTTCAAAGATCGAATAGTTCATAAAAGAACTTTCTATCTCACTCGTAAAAAAGTCGATATACGGAACTTCAAAATCCGTATTCTTTGAAACGAAAACCCGAAAAGAGTCATTTTTGACTTTTTGCTTGCGCATAAAAAAAATTCTCCTCCTTCTTTTTTTTACTCACGATCTTTGCTCAAAAAGCAAAGATGCATATTTTTTTTACAATATAACATAAAATTCAAGCGGAACTAATTTAGATTACTTATCCCTTTCGTGCATCATTTTTTTGATGATGCCACAATATCCATCGAATAGCCTATTTGTTTCGAATTTGTTTTAGTTCATCCATCATATACGAGTTTTCTTTTTTTCATATACGATATGACCAGTAATTTGTTTCTGGTCATAATTAGGTTATACTACTTTTTTTTTGATGATGCCACAATATCCATCGAATAGCCTAATTTGAATTCATGGATTACAAGGTGTCCATGGCTGGGAATTCAAATTTAATTTCTTTCCATACTTCACATGCAGCAGCCAGTTCAGTACTCCATTTGGCAGCTGAACGGATAATTTCGTTACCCTCACGAGCAAGATCACGTCCTTCATTACGAGCCCGTACACATGCTTCTAGAGCTACTCGATTAGCGACGGCACCCGGCGCATTTCCCCAGGGGTGCCCTAAAGTACCTCCTCCGAATTGGAGGACGGAATCATCTCCAAAGATCTCGGTCAAAGCAGGCATATGCCAAACGTGAATCCCCCCTGAAGCCACGGGAATCACACCTGGTAGAGAGACCCAATCCTGAGTGAAATAAATACCGCGACTTCGATCTTTTTCAATAAAATCATCACGTAATAAATCGACAAAGCCCAAAGTGATGTCTCTTTCTCCTTCAAGTTTACCTACTACGGTACCAGCGTGAATATGGTCTCCGCCAGACATACGTAAAGCCTTGGCTAATACACGAAAGTGCATACCATGATTTTTCTGTCTGTCGATAACTGCATGCATTGCGCGGTGGATGTGCAGAAGTAAACCATTATCCCGGCAATAATGAGCCAAGCTAGTATTTGCCGTGAATCCCCCTGTTAAATAGTCATGCATTACGATAGGAACTCCCAATTCTCTAGCGAATACAGCCCTTTTGATCATTTCTTCGCATGTACCTGCAGTAGCGTTTAAATAATGCCCTTTTATTTCACCAGTTTCTGCCTGTGCTTTAAAAAGGGCTTCGGCACAAAAGCAGAAACGATCTCTCCAACGCATAAATGGTTGAGAGTTCACATTTTCGTCATCTTTCGTAAAATCAAGTCCACCGCGTAGACACTCATAAACAGCTCTACCGTAATTTTTAGCTGATAACCCCAATTTAGGTTTGATAGTACAACCCAATAGGGGGCGACCATACTTGTTCAATTTATCTCTTTCGACTTGGATGCCATGAGGTGGACCTTGAAAGGTCTTAGTATAAGCAGGGGGGATTCGCAAATCCTCCAGACGTAAAGCGCGTAGTGCTTTGAACCCAAATACGTTACCTACAATAGAAGTAAACATATTAGTAACGGAACCTTCTTCAAAAAGGTCTAAGGGGTACGCTACATAAGCAATATATTGATTTTCTTCTCCAGCTACGGGTTCGAGGTCGTAGCATCGGCCTTTGTAACGATCAAGACTGGTAAGCCCATCGGTCCACACGCTTGTCCATGTACCAGTAGAAGATTCAGCAGCTACTGCAGCCCCTGCTTCCTCAGGGGGAACTCCAGGTTGAGGAGTTACTCGGAATGCTGCCAAGATATCGGTATCCTTTGGGGCATACTCTGGAGTATAGTAAGTCAATTTATAGTCTTTAACTCCAGCCTTGAATCCAACACTTGCTTTAGTTTCTGTCTGCGGTGACATAAGTCTCTCCCTACAACTCATGAATTCCAAATTCTCACAGCAATAAGGTCTACTCGAGATGAATTAGAATTCGGAGTTAATGAAACCTTTCACAGAAATCCTTCACAAAGTTATCAATCAAAATTTTTATATAATCTAAATTTCATTCGTTTTCCATATATATTATATGATTCATGGAATACAACATTCTAATAGAATTTTTTCTATACAGAACGCAACCCCATCCTTTTTTTGTTTGTTTCGTTCTCTTTTCTTTTTGACATACGTTCTCTTTTCTTTTTGACATACAGAAAAGAAAGAGAGGGGAGATGAATCTCGAGCGACGGACGAGCGAATCTCCCCTCTCAATTTCCCTCTCCACGTTCTCTCTGTTCTCTCTACGTTCGTGAGGTGTGCCTCTTTTTTTTTTTTTAGTTTCTAAGGATTAGAAACTTGAAACAAATTTTAGGTAGGGCTATACGGACTTGAACCGTAGACTTTCTCGAGAAAACAGATTGAACTTTTTATTTTCAAAAAGATTCGAACTGTTTCAAAGACCCAACATGCACGTTTATGCATTGGGCTCTTTCATTAACTGATGAAAGAATCAGCAAGTCTACCATGATTTTCTTGAAAGATCACAAGATGGTTCCGCATGTTCTGATTTCTTATTTATTTCGATTCCGATCAGAAAGCACTACCAAAGTGCTTCAAAGAAGGTTATGCTGACGTAGGTTTGCTTTTAGTTTAGATTAACCTAAGTTAAGTGGAGTTTCTATCGCCCCGCTTTTTTTTACTTAAAAAAAAATCCAATATGAAACTTCATACACCCTAAAGTTCATAGGTTAGACCGAAAATCGAATTTCTTGAAGTCTTTCAACTTCATTATGCCTAGCATTCAATAGGCGGGCTATTTACCTTATCAAATATCTTAAATCAAAAATGGGTTCTATTGAGAACCCCAAAGGGGGACCTAATTTTAACCAAAGTGCCAGGCTATTTTTCTCTTTTTTCCTAGGAGTAAGACATTCACTTCTCGAAAAGTTTTTGAATTCCAAAATAGACTCCTCTGAAAAAACATTGGCGCACGTGTAAACGAGGTGCTCTACCTAACTGAGCTATAGCCCTTCATTTTTCTTTTATAAAATAGCCTAAATAGAAAAATTTGTCAATAGATCGATTTTTCTACATCCATAGAATAGCCTAAATAGATCGATTTGTCAAGCGAACCCCTTTATGTTTTGACATACAGAATCGAAAGCGAGGGGAGATGAATCTCGAGCGACGAGCGAATCCATCTCTCCACGTTCGTGACGTGTGTCTCTATTTTTTTTTGTTTGTTTCGTTCTCTTTATGATGATATATGATGGTAAATGACCTACTTAACTCAGTGGTTAGAGTGTTGCTTTCATACGGCAAGAGTCATTGGTTCAAATCCAATAGTAGGTAGATTTCATTCTAGAGAATGGGAGAGTCATCGGTTCAAATCCAATAGTCGGTAGATTTCATTCTAGAGAATGGGAGAGTCATCGGTTCAAATCCAATAGTCGGTAGATTTCATTCTATATTATGATGATGATTTGATTCAATTGGCAGAATAAGAATCAAAAGAACTAACAGACAGAAGTTCTTTTGATTCTTCGGACGCGCCAACTAGTTCTAGTTATAGTTACGAAATTGCGTTGATGGCCTCTATTCGTGCCCTAGCTCGTCTGAGAGCTAGATTTGCCTCAATTATTTGTCTCTTGCCCTCAGCTTTTCTCAAGCTCGCTTTTGCTATTTCAAGAGTTTGCTGAGCTTCTTGTGGATCAATGTCACTACCCTTCTCTGCATCATTTACTAAAACAGTGATCTCATTATTGCCTATTCTAGCGCAACCCCCCATCAGAGCTATCTTGAGCCATTGGTCGTTAAGGCGTATTCTCAAAATACCGATATCGACAATTGTGGCAATAGGCGCGTGATTTGGTAATATGCCAATTTGCCCACTATTTGTGGGTAAAATGATTTCTTTCACTTCTGAATCCCAAACA